CAGGACAAAAAAGATTCCATAAGAAAACCTGAGTAGGAATATTCTATTGCCTGTAGTGGCATACTCGTCCTTCCAATAAGTGGGATGGTTTCTCATTCTAATCAACAAAGGGTCCACTTTACAACTATACTACTAAACTCTATATGAGAACTTATTCTTTATGCATATGTTTCCTTTTTTGATTCCAAATAGGAACAATAAAAAAAAATATCCCTAGTTTTTTTTACGTTCCAAAATCAAATAAGGACTTCAGACTAGAGTTTTTTGTAAAAAGCCCCTTATCGGATTTGAACCGATGACTTACGCCTTACCATGGCGTTACTCTACCGCTGAGTTAAAAGGGCCCCGATTCTGTTCCTGAATGCGTCACTAGCCACTAGGACTGTAGTGCATATACCTATTATATATACACGTATGTATATATTTAGATGTATCTATTTTATATTTTTAGATGTATCTATTTTTGTTTATTGTTATGGGCTCTCAGAAAAACGATGGGTATTCCATTTCACAGAGCAGGAATCAAAAAAAAAAAGACAGACCAGTATGGTCTTCTCTTGGAATCCTGAATATGGTACTACCAACAATCGTACCAATCTACATTCCATAGGTCTCTCATTGGTACTTATTTACATTACAGAAAATAGAAAGATGAATTGATGGATTTCGCCGATTCTAGGTCGGGACTGACGGGACTCGAACCCGCAGCTTCCGCCTTGACAGGGCGGCGCTCTGACCGATTGAACTACAATCCCAGGGAAATAAGGTTTACAACATATCTATTTGGTTTCATTCAAACCATGTCTAGTTAGAATCGCCGTATTAGAAGAGAGTAACGCGCAGTATATATATATATTCCAGGGATATGGACTTTAGTGACAATGACACGTATTACTAGTAATTCGAGTGTCAAATTGATTGACAATCCCTCTTTCAATGAAACTTTTTTTCTTTACCCCCCTTTTTCGATTTCGAAATCAGGATATGAATCTAGATCATTCGAAAGATCAGAATATTATATATATTCTGGGAACAACTAAACAAAGATATAACAGAAAAGTGGATTCTTTTCTTTATTCCCCCGGATCCGGATCCGGATTAGGCATGTTTCTGGAGTCCAAATGAAATTTGTTCTATCATCTCGTAGGGATCGGCGCATTTTTGGGCCGAGCTGGATTTGAACCAGCGTAGACAGATTGCCAACGAATTTACAGTCCGTCCCCATTAACCACTCGGGCATCGACCCAGAAAGAATCCATTCTAGACTTATGGATAATCCATGATCAACTTCCTTTCGTAGTACCCTACCCCCAGGGGAAGTCGAATCCCCGCTGCCTCCTTGAAAGAGAGATGTCCTGAACCACTAGACGATGGGGGCATCCCCGCCCGAACTCCTACTATGTTCATAGTATGAACAGTTTTTTGGAATTGTCAATAGAATGGAATGGTCTGACTAGATCCGAAGAATCCTTCCGGTTTTCAGAATTCCATAAATTTTTTTGGATTGATTGATTCAAAAAGAGTACTGTAGAACTTGTAAATCAGGGATCCGCAAGTAATCGAAAAAAGGATTTTTTCTTTTCTATCAAAATTGAGGGTACGTGTCGAATTTCTTCATCCCATGATTCGCTGAAATATCTTGGATCTCTGGCGAATTGGGTATCAATCAAGTGAATTCCGATCTACCGGGGTCCGTAAAAAGCTAGTTAGGTTAGGGTAGGTCTTGCAAAAATTCATTGCATTGAGATTTCTCAAATCAAAGAGAAATAAGCATTTTATCCGAAACTTCTTAAGAAAAAAAAAGGGGGTTGGTCCTCAATGAGCCACTATGACTATGTATATAGGTACTTTGATTCGTTTATTGTACGATACAAAACGAACTTAACCTTACCCGAGTTACCCCGATAGAATAGGAAAACGACCCCCCCTTTCGAGCTCCGATTTTATGTAAGCTTGGGCCGTAATTGGAAAGAATCTATCTCATTCAAATTGCACACTGAATTTTTTCTAATTTGTGATCTATGTGTTTCAATAGATTCCTAAAAGAGACATCAAAGAGAGATCTACCCTGCCCTCTTTTCTTAGTGAATGCACCATTTTTCTTCCTATTTGAAAAGGGGTCTTATCGACGAACGAGCAAACTCAAAAAAAAATAGTGAATTTCTCGAAATCTTCGAGATTTTAGACCGTAACCCCTCTTTCTCACACCTCTTTGTCTGTCAAGAAAAGAAGATCCTAAAACTCTTAGTTTCGAACTTAACTCCTTCTTTTTTTTCCATTTCAGTTCGACTGTTTGTAACTAATGGAAGACGGGTCAGATGATACCTTATTCGATGATTGTATAAGGAAGACCATAGAAAAGAGTGGAGAAAAAAGCAACGGGATTCTTGATTGGATCAGGAATCGAAAATTAGATTTGGTATGGATTAAAGGATCTTCTTATGTTATATTATACTATGAAATTCTCGAAGACGAATCCATTTGAGAGATCATATATTGATCTTCATGATATGTATCTAATTCAATTTGAATATCATGGGGATGCAATTCATCTCATTGAATTTACAGGAGACGATTTCTCATCTCTATGGGATTAGATCCCGAGTTATTGTGAAGTAAAAAAAAACGATGAGATTATGGAAGTAAATATTCTCGCATTTATTGCTACTGCACTGTTCATTCTAGTTCCTACTGCCTTTTTACTTATCATATATGTAAAAACAGTCAGTCAAAATGATTAATTTGAATGAAGCTTGACTTCGTAGTTCTTATCCATGATTGAAGAAATGAAAGGGATTCAAATTCCACGTATTAGTATTAAATGAAAAAAGGGGGCTCGAGTTAGCAGTATAGAAGATCCGATAGTATAGTGTGGTAGAAAGAGCTCTATGAACCTTTCTACCCCACTATCGATTAGTCTAGAAAGTTGTACTTTCTAAAGATCTAGAATAAAAACATGGGAATTCTTGAAATCATTTTTTTTTTTTTATTGTTTTTGTTGAAAGGTTATTTTATTATTACTAGATTCCAGTAGAATTTGGAAATGGAGGTGTTTTTCTTTAGAAATGTTTTGCAGAACTATATATGAAATAATTGATAAAGTTTCATTCCTCAACTCCACTCAATGAGTCGTACCTCTAGAGTCCACTTCTTCCCCAAACTACAAGTGAAAGAGAAAATGTAAAGACTACCATTAAAGCAGCCCAAGCAAGACTTACTATATCCATGTGAATGATGTCCCCCATCTCTATGACTATCAAGGAATTCTTCCATTATTGATCACTACTCTAATAATAGTGGAATCCATGGCGCAGAGTCAAAAAGGGACTCTGCGCCAAACGCTATTAAGAACATAACTCCACCCACAAGAAGCGGCTATAAGATTTCTGGTCGAATCGGGAAGCGTTAAACACAAGTAAGAGAGGAAGTTACTCCTTTGGTATTCTCAAGTATTGTCAAGTGAATGTTATTAACGGAATATGTAGGAATAGTAAGATCCACTATTTCTTTTATTGACCACGGAAACATGGACAATCAAGATGGAGCACTACCTATTACATATCTCTACTTATCCCTTTGATCAAATACTTAAAGTCTCCCGACTGTCTCTGTGAGACAGTCGGGTCTATTCTATTCCCTTCTTGATTGGGGGTTACCGAAAAGAAAGAAGTTTTTTTTGAGTCTATCTAAAGGCAATTCTCTATCCAATCTTGGATTGGATGTCTGAGCATTCAGAGGCTCTCGTAAGTCTGTATCCAAGGTATCTTACACCCTTTCCATAACTAATAATAGGATTCCCCACCCGACTATCCAATCTAACCCAAAACTCAGTCAGTAGACATCGTGGAAGGAAATCCCTAAGTCTTGATAGCTAGACCTTCCTATACTAGAATACTTCCTTGGAGCCTAGACGTAAGGGTTAGAATTTCGAATAGAGTCTACAGATTTTATTAAGAAGAAAGCAAGTCCCAGCCGTCTTAGTCTTTTTATCTTATTCCGCTTCTGCTGGGGCAAAAATGTGTCGAGTTTTATCATATCAGCAGAAAAAATAAGGGATTTCGGTTTTTTTTTGTTGTTGATTAGGCGACACCCAGATTTGAACTGGGGAAAAAGGATTTGCAGTCCCCCGCCTTACCCCTCGGCCATGTCGCCAAAATGATAAAAATAGCTAGGAAGATTTCCCCCTCTATTGGGGACTATTCCTTAATCTCCTTTTTTTATGTTCTTTTTTTATGTTTATGGGATTTGCATCTTGAATCCCGCTTTCCTTATCCCTAAAAATGAAAAAAAGGAATCCTTCCTCCTTTCTTTGGATCCAGTTGGCTCCCTTCGATTGATTGTATCGTATCTCAAATCTCAAAACATCAAGAACTAACCCCCCCTTTTTTTTTTATACTGAAAGAGAAAATGTGGATTTTACATTACAGAAAAAAGGTAGGGCAAGCTTGGAACCATTAACTATTGACTTGAATTTAGGAAATATTTTTGGATCTCAAATTGTGTTTAATCTAATTAAGTTGATACACAACTAATCAGTCTCCATTCTTTATCAAGAATCAATCCCTTTCAATGCACTTTCCATTATAACAAGAATTCTGTATCTATGTAAACCCCAGAACAGAAATTGGGACACAGATATCCCTAATCAGGTATCGTAGCTATATATGCCTATAAATGGAATGTGGGGAATTCTTCTTATTCATGGAATAATAGAATAGAAATTATGATATAGCACGAGCACGGTCTGGCCTGTGTTGCCTCAAGTATAACTGAGATAGTAGCAGATAGTGAAATCACTATAGCTGCGTGTGCTTCCTAGGTACAACCCCCCTTACCTACTTCAACCAGAGTCCATGAATTCTACTAACAAATAGGTAAAAATGTCTTTCTTCTCTGCGAATTCTTTTTTGAACAATGGAATCGGCGAAAAAGTGAAGCAAAAGTGCAATGCTAAAAAACTCTATTCTGCTCCTGATTATTCTGTCTTTCTCTCATTCATAGAGAACCGATCCAATCCTGAATTATTTCTTTTTCTGGTACTAATACTAATAAAGGGTCGTAATATCCTAAATTGGATGACTTTGGATATTCTATAACAAGACTCCACAAGTCTCATCGACAGAATTATGTTTCTAGGAATGGTTTCTCAATTTGTATCTGTTAAAAATTCGAATTTGAGTATTAAATTCTCTTTTGACCTCTCCCCACCCGTATTTTCTCCATTATTATTTTCTACATTCCATATATGATATGGAGTTGGATCAAATTTCATGCGATTTAGTAAACAAAATAGAAATTCCATCATTGCTAGCTCGACCCAGAGGGTTTGAGGAAGAATGAGCCAATAATGAAAATGGGATTTTTTTGAAAAAGAGGAAACTTAAGATGCTACAAGATGGAAATGAGGGAATGTCTACAATACCTGGGTTTAGTCAGATACAATTTGAGGGATTTTGTAGGTTCATTGATCAGGGCTTGATGGAAGAACTTTATAAGTTCCCAAAAATAGAAGATACCGATCAAGAAACTGAATTTCAATTCTTTGTAGAAACATATCAATTGGTAGAACCTTTGATAAAAGAAAGAGACGCTGTGTATGAATCACTCACATATTCTTCTGAATTATATGTACCTGCGGGATTAATTTGGAAAACCGGTAGGAATAGGCAAGAGCAAACCATATTGATTGGAAACATTCCTCTAATGAATTCCCTGGGCACCTTTATAGTCAATGGAATATACAGAATTGTGATCAATCAAATATTGCAAAGCCCCGGTATTTATTACCGTTCAGAGTTGGACCCTAAGGGAATTTCTATCTATACCGGCACCATAATATCGGATTGGGGAGGAAGATCAGAATTAGAGATTGATAGAAAAGCAAGGATATGGGCTCGTGTAAGTAGGAAACAAAAAATATCCATTCTAGTTCCATCATCAGCTATGGGTTCGAATCTAAGAGAAATTCTAGATAATGTTTGCTACCCTGAAATTTTCTTGTCTTTCCCGACTGCTACGGAGAAAAAAACGATCGGGTCAAAAGAAAATGCCATTTTGGAATTTTATCAACAATTTGCTTGTGTAGGTGGTGATCCGTTATTTTCTGAGTCCGAGTCCTTATGTAAGGAACTACAAAAGAAATTTTTTCAACAAAGATGTGAGTTAGGAAAGATTGGTCGACGAAATATGAATCAGAGACTGAATCTTGATATACCTCAGAACAATACATTTTTGTTACCGCGAGATGTATTGGCAGCTGCGGATCATTTGATCGGAATGAAATTTGGAATGGGTACACTTGACGATATGAATCACTTGAAAAATAAGCGTATTCGTTCTGTAGCGGATCTCTTACAAGATCAATTCGGATTGGCTCTGGTTCGTTTAGAAGATGCGGTTCGAGGAACTCTCTGTAGAGCAATTATGCATAGATCGACTCCTCATAATTTGGTAACTTCAACTCCATTAACAACCACTTATGAATCGTTTTTCGGCCTCCATCCCTTATCTCATGTTTTGGATCAAACTAATCCATTGACACAAATCGTTCATGGGAGAAAATTGAGTTATTTGGGTCCTGGAGGATTGACAGGGCGAACGGCAAGTTTTCGGATACGAGATATCCACCCTAGTTACTATGGACGTATTTGCCCAATTGACACGTCTGAAGGAATCAATGTTGGACTTGTTGGATCCTTAGCGATTCATGCTAGGATTGACCACGGGGGGTCTCTAGAAAGCCCATTTTTTGAAATTTCTGAAAGATCCAAAGAGGCGCGGGTGGTTTATTTATCATCAAGTAGAGATGAATACTCTATGGTATCCACAGGAACTTCTTTGGCGTTGAATCCGGGCATTCAGGAAGAACAGGTTGTTCCAGCTCGATACCGTCAAGAATACCTGACTATCGCATGGGAACAGATTCATCTTCGAAGCATTTTTCCCTTCCAATATTTTTCGATTGGAGCTTCTCTCATTCCTTTTATGGAGCACAATGATGCAAATCGGGCTTTAATGAGTTCAAATATGCAACGTCAAGCAGTTCCGCTTTCTCGGTCCGAGAAGTGCATTGTTGGAACTGGGTTGGAACGCCAAGTGGCTCTCGATTCGGGGGTTTCTGCGATAGCCGAACACGAGGGAAAGATTCTTTATACCGATACCGACAAGATCATTTTCTCAAGTCATGGGGACACTCGAAACATTCCATTGCTTATGTATCAACGTTCTAATAAAAATACTTATATGCATCAAAAATCCCAGGTTCAGCGGGGTAACTGCATTAAAAAGGGGCAAATTTTAGCGGATGGTGTTGCTACAGTTGGTGGCGAACTCGCTTTGGGAAAAAACATATTAGTAGCTTATATGCCATGGGAAGGCTACAATTTTGAAGACGCGATACTCATTAGTGAACGTCTGGTATATGAAGAGATTTATACTTCTTTTCACATACGGAAATATGAAATACAGACTCATGTGACAAGCCAAGGTCCTGAAAGAATCACTAATGAAATACCACATTTAGAAGCCCATTTACTCCGCCATTTAGACAGAAATGGAATTGTGAGGCTCGGATCTTGGGTAGAAACGGGCGATATTTTAATAGGTAAATTAACGCCTCAGATGATGCAAGAATCTTCGTGTGCCCCGGAAGATAGATTATTACGAGCCATACTTGGCATTCAGGTATCCACTGCAAAGGAAACTTGTCTAAAACTACCTATAGGTGGCAGAGGTCGAGTTATTGATGTGAGATGGATCCAGAAAAAGGGGGATTCCAGTTATCATCCAGAAATGATTCGTGTATATATTTCACAGAAACGTGAAATCAAAGTAGGGGATAAAGTCGCTGGAAGACATGGGAATAAGGGTATCATTTCCAAAATTTTGCCTAGACAAGATATGCCTTATTTGCAAGATGGAACACCGGTTGATATGGTCTTCAACCCATTAGGAGTCCCGTCACGAATGAATGTAGGACAGATATTTGAATGCTCGCTCGGGTTAGCGGGAGATTTGCTAGACAGGCATTATCGAATAGCGCCCTTTGATGAGAGATATGAGCAGGGGGCTTCGAGAAAACTAGTGTTTTCGGAATTATACGAAGCCAGTAAGCGGACAGCAAATCCATGGGTATTTGAACCCGAGTATCCGGGAAAAAGCAGAATATTTGATGGAAGAACGGGAGATCCTTTTGAACAACCTGTTATCATAGGAAAGCCCTATATCCTGAAATTAATTCATCAAGTTGATGATAAAATCCATGGGCGTTCCAGTGGGCCTTATGCGCTTGTTACACAACAACCGCTTAGAGGAAGGGCCAATCAAGGCGGACAGCGGGTAGGCGAAATGGAAGTTTGGGCCCTAGAGGGATTTGGCGTTGCTCATATTTTACAAGAGATGCTTACTTATAAATCTGATCATATTAGAACTCGGCAGGAAGTCCTTGGGACTATACTCAGTGGAGGAGCATTACCTAAACCTGAGGATGCTCCAGAATCCTTTCGATTGCTCGTTCGAGAACTACGATCTTTGGCTCTGGAATTGAATCATTTCCTTGTATCTGAGAAGAATTTCCAGATTCATAGGAAGGAAGCTTGATCGGAATGAATCAGAAATTTTCTTCTATGATCGACCGATATAAACATCAACAACTTCGAATTGGATCAGTTTCTCCTGAACAAATAAGTGCTTGGGCCAAGAAAACCCTACCTAATGGAGAGATAGTTGGAGAGGTAACAAAACCCCATACTTTTCATTATAAAACCACTAAACCGGAAAAAGGTGGCTTGTTTTGTGAAAGAATTTTTGGGCCTATAAAGAGTGGAATTTGTGCTTGTGGAAATTATCGAGTCATCGGCAATGAAAAAGAAGACCCGAAATTTTGTGACCAATGCGGAGTCGAATTTGTTGATTCTCGGATACGCAGATCTCAAATGGGCTACATCAAGCTGGGATGCCCGGTAACTCATGTGTGGTATTTAAAACGTCTTCCTAGTTATATCGCGAATCTTTTAGATAAACCTCTTAAAAAATTAGAAGGCCTAGTATACTGCGATGTGTGATTTGATCAAAATTCTGATTTTACAGAAATGAAAAACTGTCATCCCATTCAATCCGATTGGGATGCCCTGATTCTGACATGTCTCTTGGGAGGAGTACCATGAAGCTCAGAGTTATTATGGGTGTATTTAATACTTCCAAAGAAAAGGGAATTGATCTATGGTCGATTCCGCAACAGATACATAGGAATTGCTGGTTGTACCTCGTGAAAAAGACTTCTTTCGTGGAATTCGCCATTCCATTTCTGTTAGAATTTGTTCAAGTAAGCAACTATGACATGGTTACAGGGATCTATTCATCGCATATAGGCCTTAAGGACTGTCATAACCGTCGAGGTGAAGTAGGGACCTAAAAGATCGAATCGAACGATACATAGACAAGTAAATCCCTTATGAGTTCCAAGGAATTCTTTTTCTTTGATTTGAGGGGGATTCATCATTGGAAGGGAAGTAGACTACTCAATAATTTCACATTTCATTTAGGCCCTAATTGAATAAGGAATTCAGAAAATAGAAATCAAAGATCTAAATAAAAGGAAGAATGAATCAATGAAATGTTGGTTGGTCCTGACTGGGAACTTGAGTAAGGAGTAGACCTTTGTTTGGTTGGGGGTTTTATAGAACAAAATTTGAGAATAAGAACACCCTTCTTTATTTGGTGTAACTACTTGAGCCGGATGAGAGGAAACCTTCACGTCCGATTTTGAAGGGGGGAAATCCTATAGGAACCTATCCCAATTTTTATTTTGCTAGGGTCGTAGCTAAAAAACCTACTTTCTTACGATTACGAGGCTCATTCGAATCTGAAATTCAATCTCTGAAATACAGCATCCCACTTTTTTTTACTACTCAAGGCTTCAATACATTTCGAAATCGAGAAATCTCTACTGGAGCCAGTGCTATCAGAGAACAATTAGCCGATTCGGATTTGCGACTTATTATAGATTCTTCATTGGTAGAATGGAAAGATCTAGGGGAAAAAGAGACCACCGGTAATGAATGGGAAGATAGAAAAATTGGAAGAAGAAAGGATTTTTTGGTTAGACGCATGCAATTAGCTAAGCATTTTCTTCAAACAAATGTAGAACCAGAACGGATGGTTTTGTGCCTATTACCAGTGCTCCCTCCCGAATTGAGACCGATCATTCAGATAGATGGGGGGAAACTCATGAGTTCGGATATTAATGAACTCTATAGAAGAGTTATCTTTCGAAACATTACTCTTACCAATCTATTAAACGACTCTGCGCCAGGGGACTCAATAATGTCTCAGGAGAAATTAGTGCAGGAAGCCGTGGATACACTTCTTGATAATGGGCTCCGCGGACAGCCAATGAAGGACCGTCATAATAAGGTTTACAAGTCGTTTTCGGATGTAATTGAAGGGAAAGAGGGAAGATTTCGCGAGACTTTGCTTGGGAAACGGGTCGATTATTCGGGCCGTTCCGTCATTGTCGTGGGCCCTTCACTTTCATTACATAGATGTGGATTGCCTCGCGAAATAGCAATAGAGCTTTTCCAGACATTTGTAATTCGTGGTCTACTCAGACAACACATTGCTTCCAACATAGGAGTTGCGAAAAGACAAATTAGGGAAAAAGAACCAATTGTATGGGAAATACTTCAAGAAGTTATCCAGGGGCACCCTGTATTGCTGAATAGAGCACCCACTCTGCATAGATTAGGCATCCAGGCATTCCAACCTATTTTAGTGGAAGGGCGTGCTATTTGTTTACATCCATTAGTTCGTAAGGGATTCAATGCAGACTTTGATGGGGATCAAATGGCTGTTCATGTACCTTTATCATTGGAGGCTCAAGCGGAGGCGCGTTTACTTATGTTTTCTCATATGAATCTCTTGTCTCCAGCTATCGGAGATCCCATTTGCGTCCCAACTCAAGATATGCTTATGGGACTCTATGTATTAACGATCGGGAATCGTCGAGGTATTTGTGCAAATAGGTATAATCCGTGGAATCGCATAAACTATCAAAACGAGAAAATGGACGAGAATAAGTATACAAAAGAGAAAGAGCCCTATTTTTGTGGTTCTTATGATGCACTTGGGGCTTATCGGCAGAAACGAATCAAATTAGAGAGTCCTTTGTGGCTCCGGTGGCGACTCGATCAACGCATTATTGCATCAAGAGAAGTTCCCATCGAAGTTCAATATGAATCTTTAGGTACCTATCATGAGATTTTTGGTCACTATCTAATAGTAAGAAGTGTAAAAAAAGAAATCCCTTGTCTCTACATTCGAACCACTGTTGGCCATATTTCTTTTTATCGAGAAATCGAAGAAGCCATAGAAGGATTTTGCCGGGCCTGCTCATAGGGGGCCTAAGCTAAGTAATTCTATGATACCCGTGGGAATTCGGGTCTCTCCGATTCAACTAGGATTCTAATTCCTGAATTTCTACACAACTCAAGATCGAGGAAAGGAAGTCTTCGAATCACTGACTCAAACCTATTGTTGGTCGAATCCTACTCAGCGGAATATGGAGGTACTTATGGTAGAAAGGGCCGATCTGGTCTTTCACAATAAAGCGATAGATGGAACTGCCATAAAACGACTTATTAGCAGATTCATAGATCACTTTGGAATGGCATACACATCACACATCCTGGATCAAGTAAAGACTCTGGGTTTCCAGCAAGCCACTGCTACATCCATTTCATTAGGAATTGATGATCTTTTAACAATACCTTCGAAAGGATGGCTAGTCCAAGACGCTGAACAACAAAGTTTGATTTTGGAAAAACACCATCATTCCGGGGATGTACACGCGGTAGAAAAATTACGTCAATCCATTGAGATATGGTATGCTACAAGTGAGTATTTGCGACAAGAAATGAATTCGAATTTTCGGATGACTGATCCTTTGAATCCGGTCCATATAATGTCCTTTTCGGGAGCTAGAGGAAATGCATCTCAGGTACACCAATTAGTAGGTATGAGAGGATTAATGTCAGATCCCCAAGGACAAATGATTGATTTACCCATTCAAAGCAATTTCCGCGAAGGACTCTCTTTAACGGAATATATAATTTCCTGCTACGGAGCCCGCAAGGGGGTTGTGGATACTGCTGTACGAACCTCAGATGCTGGATACCTCACGCGCAGACTTGTTGAAGTAGTTCAACACATTATTGTACGTAGAACAGATTGTGGCACCATCCGGGGTATTTCTGTGAATCCTCGAGAGGGGATGATGACAGAAAGAATTTTGATCCAAACATTAATGGGTCGTGTATTAGCGGACAATATCTATATGGGTTCGCGATGCATCGCCATTCGCAATCAAGATATTGGGATGGGACTTGTCAAACGACTCATAACCTTTCGAGCACAACCAATATCGATTCGAACCCCCTTCACTTGCAGGAGTACATCTTGGATCTGCCGATTATGCTATGGTCGAAGTACCACTCATGGCGAACTGGTCGAATTGGGAGAAGCCGTAGGTATTATTGCGGGTCAATCTATTGGGGAACCGGGAACTCAACTAACATTAAGAACTTTTCATACCGGTGGAGTGTTCACAGGTGGTACTGCCGACCATGTACGAGCCCCCTCTAATGGAAAAATTAAATTCAACGAGGATTTCGTTCATCCCACACGTACACGTCATGGACATCCTGCTTTTCTATGTTATCTAGACCTGGCTGTCACTATTGAGAGTCAGGATATTACACATAATGTGAATATTCCACCCAAAAGTTGTCTTTTAGTTCAAAATGATCAATATGTAGAATCAGAACAAGTGATTGCTGAAATTCGCGCGGGAACATCCACCTTGAATTTGAAAGAAAAGGTTCGAAAACATATTTATTCGGACTTAGAGGGAGAAATGCACTGGAGTAAGGATGTCTATCATGCACCTGAATCCACATATGGGAATATTCATCTCTTACCAAAAACAAGTCATTTATGGATATTATCAGGGGGTCTGCGCAGATCCGGTAGAGTCCCTTTTAAGAATCAAGATCAAATGAATGTTCGTTCTCTTTCTGCTGAACAAAGATATACGTCTAGCTTCTCAGTGACTAATGATCAAGTGAGATCCAATTTGTTTAGTGCGGGGCCTTCTGGTAAAAGTGTCCGAAGGGTTCTTGATTATTCAGGACCTGATCAAATCCTATGCAATGGTCGTTGTAATTTCATCTATCCTGCTATTCTCCACGAAAATTCTGATTTATTGGCAAAGAGGCGAAGAAATCGATGCATCATTCCATTCCAATCTAATCACGAACGAGAGAGAGAACTAATACCTCGTTCAGGTATCTCGATGGAAATACCCATCAATGGCATTTTCCGTAGAAAGAGTATTCTTGCTTATTTCGATGATCTCCAATACAGGAGAAACAGTTCGAGAAGTACTCAAAATGGGACTAGAGAGACGCATTCCATCGTCAAAAAAGAGGATTTGATTGAGTCTCGAAGAGCAAAAAAAGTTAGGCAACAATACCAAAAGAAAGGAGTTTTCATTCCCAAGGAAGTACATATATTACCCGGATCCTCTTCCATAATGGTGCGGAACAATAGTATTGTTGGAGTAGCTACCAAAATTACTTTCAATATAAGAAGCCGGGTAGGCGGATTGGTCCGAATAGATAAAAAAAGGGGGGAGATTGAACTGAAAATCTTTTCTGGAGAGATCCATTTTCCTGGAGAGACAGATAAGATATCCTGGCCTAGTGGCATCTTAATACTACCAGTCCCGGGAAAAAAAAAGGCTAAAAAAAAATGGAAAAATGGGATCTATGTCCAACAGATCACACCTATCAAGAAAAAGTCTTTTGTTTTGGTTCGACCCGTAGGACCAGATGAAAGAGAAGACGAGATTGATTTAGCAACGCTTTTCCCCTCCGATCTCTTGCAGGAAAGGGAGAGTTTACAACTTAGAGTTGTCAATTATATACTTTATGGAAATGGCAAAACAATTCGAGGAATTTCTCACACAAGTATTCAATCAGTTCGAACTTGTTTAGTTTTGAATTGGGACCAAGACAAAAAAAAAAAAGGTTCGTCTAGAGAGGAGGTTCATGTTTCCTTTGTTGCAGTAAGAGTCAATGATCTGATTCGAGATTTCCTAAGAATGGACTTAGCGAAGTCCGCGTATAACAGAAAAAGGAATGATCCGGCAGGGGCGGGATTGATCCCCGATAATGGAGTAGCTTGTATGAATCTCAAACCTTTTTCTTCCAAGGGAAGGATTCAACAATCACTTACCCAACATCAAGGAACTAGTCGTCCGTTGTTGAGTCGAAATAAGGAATGCCAGTCTTTGATCATTTTGTCATCATCTAATTGTTCTCGAATGGGTCCATTCAACGGTTTGAAATATAACAACAATGTGAGAAAAGAATCAATGAAAAGTAAAAGGGATCTCCGAATTCCAATTAGGAATTCGTCGGGTCCTTTAGGGATTGTGCCGAAAATTGCGCATTTTTCTCCATCTTACCACTTACTAACTCATAATCAGATCTTGGTAAATAAATATTTGCTCCTTGAGAATTTCAAACAGACTTTCCAAGTACTTAACTATTATTTAATGGATGAAAGTGGGAGAATTTCGAATCCCAATCCATGCAGTAACATGATTTTGAATCCATTCAATTTGAATTGGGATTCGCTCCAGCCCGCCTATTGTGAAGAGACATCGATAATCATTCGCCTTGGACAGTTGATTTGTGAAAATGTATGTATATCCAAATACGGACCGCGCCTCAAATCTGGGCAGGTTATAATTGTTCATGTTGACTCTTTAGTAATAAGATCCGCTAAGCCATATTTGGCTACTCCAGGAGCCACCGTTCATGGCCATTATGGGGCAATCCTTTACGAAGGAGATACAGTAGCTACATTTATCTATGAAAAATCGAGATCGAGTGATATAACGCAGGGTCTTCCAAAAGTGGAACAAGTGTTCGAAGCGCGTTCAATTGATTCAATCTCAATGAACCTAGAAGAGAGGGTGGAAGGTTGGAACGAATGTATAACAAGAATTCTTGGAATTCCTTGGGGATTCTTGATTGGCGCTGAGTTAACCATAGCACAAAGCCGTATCTCTTTGGTTAATAAAATTCAAAAGGTTTATCGATCCCAGGGGGTGCAAATCCATAATAGGCATATAGAAATTATTGTGCGTCAAATAACATCAAAAGTGTTGGTTTCAGAAGATGGAATGTCTAATGTTTTTTCACCTGGAGAACTCATAGGATTGGTGCGGGCAGAACGAACAGCGCGCGCTTTGGAAGAAGCGATCTGTTATCGAGTTGTCCTATTGGGAATAACGAGGGCGTCTCTGAATACTCAAAGTTTCATATCCGAAGCAAGTTTTCAAGAAACTGCTCGGGTTTTAGCAAAAGCCGCTCTCCGAGGTCGTATCGATTGGTTGAAAGGCCTGAAAGAGAACGTTGTTCTGGGGGGTATGATACCTGTTGGTACCGGATTCAAAGGATTCGTGTACCGTTCCAGGCAACACAGCAACATTCCTTTGGAAATGAAAAAGAAGAATATATTCGGGGGGGAAATAAGAGATATTTTATTCCAACACAGAGAATTATTTGATTCTTGCATCCCAAAGAAAGTCTATGATCCATCCTAATTTGAGGGATTTCATGATTTCTAAGAGCAAATGCATCCCTTTAACTTCACTTTCACTATCTAGTCCGCTTATTCGATTTGGTAATAAAGATAATAACGAATAGAAAGGAATTAATGGCTTGGCCCGTGTAGCAACGGTCAATCTCCGGTAGAAGGTTCCGTTGGAACAATTCTTTATTTAGGGCACCTCGTCTCTAAAAAAAAAAAGAGGAAGTGTGGGGAAAAATGACAAGAAGATATTGGAACATCTATTTGGAAGAGATGATGGAAGCAGGAATTCATTTTGGGCATAAGACTAAGAAATGGAATCCTCGCATGGCACCTTACATCTCTGCAAAGCGTAAAGGGATGCATATTACAAATCTTACTAGAACTGCTCGTTTTTTATCAGAAGCTTGTAATTTAGTTTTTGATGCAGCGAGTACGGGAAAACAATTCTTAATAGTTGGTACCAAAAAAATAGCAGTTGATTCAGTCGCATCGGCTGCAATAAGGGCTCGGTGTCATTATGTTAATAAAAAATGGCTCGGTGGGATGTCAACGAATTGGTCCACTACAGAAAGGAGACTTCATACGTTCAGCAATTTGAGAGCGGAACAAAAGACGGGAAGACTCCACCGTCTTCCGAAAAGAGATGCAGCAATCTTGAAGAGACAATTATATCACTTGCAAACCTATCTGGGTGGGATCAAATATATGACGGGGTTGCCTGATATTGTAATCGTCGTTGATCAGCAAGACGGCTATAAGGCTCTTCGCGAATGTGTAACTTTAGGAATTCCAACGATTTGTTTAATCGATACAAATTGTGACCCGGATCTTGCGGATCTTCCGATTCCAAGTAATGATGACTCTATAGGGTCAATTCGATTCATTCTTAACAAATTAGTCTCGGCAATTTGTGAGGGCCGTTCTAGCTCTATACCAAATCGTTGATTAATAATAAGATAAGTCAATGACTTCGGGAAATTTATGGATTTATGGAATTCGTTCCTTTTCCTGAATCTAAAAAAAACGAGAGAAAAATCACTGGGGATTTTCGAGGATTTTTTGGTATCTGAAATACACGATTCAAGTAGGCGAGTCGAAAAAGAGATAGTGGAATCAAAATAATTCCTTTCTAAGTTCCACTTCTGGCAGAGGGAAATATGAATGTTCTACCATGTTCCATCAACACCCTAAAAGGGTTATACGATCTATCCGGTGTGGAAGTAGGCCAACATTTCTATTGGCAAATAGGTGGTTTACAAGTCCATGCCCAAGTGCTTATTACTTCTTGGGTCGTAATTGCTATCTTAGTAGGTTCAACCACTATAGCTGTTCGAAATCTACAAACCATTCCCACCGACGGTCAAAATTTCTTCGAATATGTCCTTGAATTCATTCGAGACTTGAGCAAAACTCAGATTGGAGAAGAATATGGTCCTTGGGTTCCTTTTATTGGAACTATGTTCCTATTTATTTTTGTTTCTAACTGGTCAGGGGCTCTTTTACCTCGGAAAATCATAGAGCTACCCCAGGGGGAGTTAGCCGCACCCACGAATGATATAAATACTACTGTTGCTTTAGCTTTACCCACGTCTGTGGCCTATTTCTATGCGGGTCTTACCAAAAAAGGCTTGGGTTATTTCGGTAAATACATTCAACCAACGCCAATCCTCTTACCAATTAATATCCTAGAAGATTTCACAAAACCCCTATCACTTAGTTTTCGACTTTTCGGGAATATATTGGCTGATGAATTAGTCGTTCTTGTTCTTGTTTCTTTAGTACCTTCAGTGGTTCCTATACCTGTCATGTTCCTTGGATTATTTACAAGTGGTATTCAAGCTCTTATTTTTGCAACTTTAGCTGCGGCTTATATAGGCGAGTCCATGGAGGGTCATCATTGACTAGCTTTGAAAAGAGCTTTAGCCTTTGTTTCGCTTATCCCAACCCAATATGTAATATGTATGGGCGGCTCGAGATAAGCTATTTCGAGATAAGCTATTGGGGGAATATATATATAATCTAGAGTAGTAGCAAAAAAGATTCCGATATGCTTTGTCAAAAAAAAGGAAAATAAAAGATCTTTTTCCCCAAGTTTCTGGCCCATTTATGCCATACTCCCAATGAATATTCTATTTCTATTTGTTCAGTGAATTACGACATTATCATTCCTAAAAAAAGGGGGTTTAGGATATATATATATATTTAATGGCTAGAAGACAGCTGTATGTTCAAAGAAGGATTCTAGCATTTGGATGAATCTAAGATGTGAATAGTTGGTTTACACTATGAAAGAAATGTATATGGTAGATATTGACTGATTTTCTATGAACCATCCATTTGATTTCCTATCCCACTGGGAATTTCAATAAGGATTCCAATAGAAGTCCGTCCGTTTCGTTTGTGACGAATGAATAAACAGATGAAATCAAGCATATAGAAGAGAAAGAAAGGGCGCAGAATTGAAAGCATGGTTCGAAATGGAAGAACGAGAGTCGGATGCATTGATATTGATAAAGACTCCACGGATAGGAACTAAAAACGAGATCTCGAAGTAGTTCTGCTGGTTCAATCATAGCATTACTTCAATACGAAGTTCTTAGTGACTTCAATCGTATAGATCTTAGTAATCGATCATAAGCATAAGTCAGAATTCATTGGTGGATTGTATCATTAACCATTCTTGAGTTTGGTGTGAGGCGCTTATCATGAATCCATTGATTTCTGCTGCTTCCGTTATTGCTGCTGGATTGGCCGTAGGGCTTGCTTCTATTGGACCCGGAGTTGGTCAAGGTACTGCTGCGGGCCAAGCCGTAGAAGGAATCGCGAGACAACCAGAGGCAGAGGGTAAAATACGAGGTACGTTATTGCTTAGTCTGGCTTTTATGGAAGCTTTAACCATTTATGGACTGGTCGTGGCATTAGCGCTTTTATTTGCGAATCCCTTTGTTTAATCCTATCAATTTCAATTTTTCTAATTTTTTTGCTGTGAAGTTTCCGCTTTCTTCTTTCCCGCTCCCGCTCTTAGTCCAATTAAACCCTTTGTTGATTGATTTTTTATGAATTTCCTTATTTATTTTGATTTCTAACTCGATTGTATTATTGAATAGAGAATTGGGAAATTTTTGATTATTATTTCAATTCAATGGAAGTTCCCACTAAGAAAAAGGAAAATGATTTATTATTCTTAGAATTTGGCCCAGCTTTCGGGTCAATTGTGAAATCCCTCCTTTGTCGCTGCTTTCTAAAAACCAATCAAAAAGGGCCGAAGTGATACAAAACGAATTCTGTTTGATTTTGTTATAGTCCTATCTATCAGAGGAGATCCTATGAAAAATGTAACCGATTCTTTCGTTTTATTGGGTTACTGGCCAGCCGCCGGGAGTTTCGGGTTTAATACCAATATTTTTGCAACAAATCCAATAAATCTAAGTGTAGTACTTGGTGTATTGATCTTTTTTGGAAAGGGAGTGTGTGCGAGTTGTTTATTTCAAAACTAGGTTGGATCCACCCAACTGCACTTTCTTTTGTTTTTCTTTATACCCAGGAAAGAAAAAAGAAAAGCGCACGATCTCGCGAATTACTTCTGAATAAATTAAGAAATCATATGTACGAACCATAGCATTTCGTGACTGATTGGTAAATCAACTTTGATTTTCTATCAACCAAGAATGCGGGACTATTAACATGGTTAAGGCTAAAACGTTTGAAGTCGAGGCCCAACACGGTACTCTTTCTACCACTAAGTATGGAGATAGTGTCAAAAATAGTTAGCAATTTATCCGATATAGAGCACTCATATGGATAAAATAGATTTGAACCATTTACTGGAAAAATCGGCATAGGCACCCTGCCTTTTTCCAAGGCTGAGTCGACGACCTATGTATAAAGTAAGAAAAGAAGCATTTGTTGGATTAAAAAAAATAACTTTGCCGAGAATTACAGATTTTTGTCTGGTCGGAAGAGTCCTCCGAAGCGTCTGGTCTTGGATCAATGATCCATTTTGAGATTTTGTAATACGAGCAGATGAAGAGAGGATAGGCTTAGTACATAAAAAAAAATGGGGCAATGCCCCATAAGTAACCGAGCGTGAGAGCCAAATGAATCGAAAGATTCTTGTTTGGTTCGGGAAGAGATCATGAAAATTTGGAAATGAATGGCAAGAGAATCTACTTTCATTAAGTGATTTATTAGATAATCGAAAACAGAGGATCTTGAGTACTATTCGAAATTCAGAAGAACTCCGTGGGGGGGCCATTGAACAGCTGGAAAAAGCCAGGGCACACTTAGGGAAAGTGGAAACAGAAGCGGATGAGTATCGAGTGAATGGATACTCTGAGATA